TCTATGATATGGAAAGACAGAGTGTAGAAGCTAAAAAGATACTGGAAGTTGCTCATCTTCAAATCGAGTTGGACCCGAAATGAAAAAAATAAAAAGGAGGTATCGGGCCTGGGCCGTCCGATCGAAAAGAAAGTGGGTTAAATCCTATTGAAAATAAATGATTCAAATTGAAATTATTTTAAAATCCAATTATTCTTTTTTTTTTTTTTTTTAGTTATACGATAGAGTTTTTATTACTTTCACTCAACTCACGAATTGCACAATGAATCTGTTGATTTGGAATCACATGATCGGTTGATGTCACATCAGAGCAATCGATTTTTTCTACTATGTAATTCTATCTTTTTTAGTGCTATCTATAATGACTGATCAATTAAGATGGAACTAAGTTAATATTGTCTACTGTCAATAGTTTTTCTTACTGTCGTATCTGGGAAAATTGAAACTTAGGTAAGTGTTTTATCAACATATGTAGTAAAAGAACATATCTAATTTAGCCCTTTCATGTCTACTATAACTAGTTATTTCGGTTTTCTATTAGCTGCTTCAACTATAACCTCAGCTCTATTGATTAGTTTGAACAAGATACGACTTATTTGAAATAAATTGAATGAACAATTTATAAAAATAAGTATTTCTCTTAAATGCCAGGTCTTCCATAGTCCCGCGGGCGCGGGAATTGCCAATTCTCGGTTATTGAGATTCGCGAACAATTCAGATTAATATTTAGGGATAGATCTTACCTCTCTTTTTATTCTCTCAAACAAAAAATAGAAATGATTGAAGTTTTTTTATTTGGAATCGTTTTAGGTCTAATTCCTATTACTTTGGCAGGATTATTCGTAACTGCATATTTACAATACAGACGTGGTGATCAATTGGACCTTTGATTGAAAAATATATTTTTTGATTGACCTCCTACTCCTTTCCTTGAAAGGAGGTCAAATTTAAGTTTATTAAGTTATTTTATTGTATGTGATTCGACATAACATCACGCTCTGTAGGATTTGAACCTACGACATCGGGTTTTGGAGACCCGCGTTCTACCGAACTGAACTAAGAGCGCTTTCTTATTACAGGGGATACGACTGTAAAAAAAAAAAAAATTTCTATGTACCCAAAAATATCTTGCAAACACCTAGTATAGTATGCAAAAATTAAAGATTATATAGCCAATTTTAAAATTTAATCAATCTCGAGTAATCTCCCGTTACTGCCCATTAGCAGAAGTAATAGGTAGGGATGACAGGATTTGAACCCGTGACATTTTGTACCCAAAACAAACGCGCTACCAAGCTGCGCTACATCCCTTTTAAAAATTGTTTTACAATGTCATTGTACAAAATCCTTGTCTTGTTTTCCACATTTTTATTTTCTTCTTGATTTTAGACTTTATTTATTATATTAAAATATTGTATTTATATTATATACATCTAAAACCTAAACGCATAAAAAATTAATATTAATCGATAACACTCAGGCTTTTTTTTAAGGACAAGAACATTGACTCGTTCATTGTACATATCCATTTTAGTTAGGAATTCTGCATAAAAATAAATACAAATTATCTTGAACTACGACATCTGCTCATATATATAATCTATGTCTATAGTTTTACAATAAACAATAAAAAGGAGGATTTTCAATGCGAGATATAAAAACATATCTCTCCACGGCACCTGTGCTAAGTACTCTATGGTTTGGGTCTTTAGCGGGTCTATTGATAGAGATTAATCGTTTATTCCCAGACGCCTTGTCATTTCCTTTTTTTTGATTCTAGTTATTGATATGCAAAAAATAAAAAAAAAAAATTAGAGATTTAATTCTATGTGACGTGATTAAAAAAAAAAAATGTATTAAACCCGAGCAAAAAGTTGATCTAATAAAATTATATTTGGAAAAACATAAATAGAAATGCGGGTCCAGTCTAGGAGAGGCTCCACGAAATCATAACACAGTAAAGAAGATACATAACTGAAATATTGGTATTAGTATAGGAATAATTGATAGTTAGAAAAAAATTGTATTACTTAAAATTATATATAATATTATAATATATAATTGATATTTAAATAAAATTAAATAAAAAAAATATATATATTCAATCTATTTAATTTTCATTATTACTCTTAAATTATAAATTAATTGAATTAATTTATATTAATTACAATGAAATCTTTTTAAAATTAATTTCAAATTAGTAACTTCTATTAATTTTTTGTTCTTTATTATTTTCAGATCGAAAATAGAAAAGTTAAGTCGATCCAAAGGGGGTTCATGGCCAAGGGTAAAGATGTAAGGGTCATAATTTTTTTGGAATGTACTTGTTGTTGTGCCCGAAATGGTGTCAATAAAGAATCGCCGGGTATTTCTAGATATATTACTCAAAAGAATCGACACAATACACCCAGTCGATTAGAATTGAGAAAATTTTGTCGTTATTGTCACAGGCATACGATTCATGGGGAAATAAAGAAATAGATCAAACGGAACATATGTGCAATCTTTTCATTCCAACTCAAAGAGCAGAAAGAGGAAGAACATATAACATAATCATAATATAATACAAATTATATTAAAATTAGAAATTATACAAATAAAACCCCACTTTGGCCGGATCTTAAATTAATAAAGAAATAGAATTTTAGAAATAAGGAATAAACCATGGATAAATCTAAGCAACCTTTTCGTAAATCCAAGCTCTCTTTTCGTCGGCGTTTGCCCCCAATTGTCTCGGGGGATCGAATTGATTATAGAAACATGAGTTTAATTAGTCGATTTATTAGTGAACAAGGAAAAATATTATCTAGACGGATAAATAAATTGACCTTGAAACAACAACGATTAATTACTATTGCTATAAAACAAGCTCGTATTTTATCTTCGTTACCTTTTCTTAATAATGAGAAACAATTTGAGAGAACCGAGTCGATCCCTAGAACTGCGGGTCCTAGAGCCAGAAATAAATAGGCATATTCCTCAATTGACTCAAAACTCCGATTGGAATTCAAGCTCAAATGGATTGGATGTTTTGCTCGAAAAGACCCAGAATCCAGGTTTAATTCTTGTCTTATAAGAAACAAAAAAAGGGGGATAAGCAATTTTTTTTATTGAAGCATGTTCGTTCATTCCTACCTACTTTTCTTATCTTAATTTTATCTCAATTTAGTTTATTCTATCTTCCCGGAGTTCATTCTCCGGGGAATTCTTGTTCAATCATTCCTGTATATTACTTTATAGTTTCCTTTATTTTATGATCTTATTGGAAATCATGTAAAGACAATTCTTATTTGATATAGCTATTTGCGCAAGTATTTTACGATTAAGAAGCAATTGCCCCTTGTACAGATTGTGTATTAATCGACTATAACTATGGAATACTTTATTCTCGCGAGTTACTGCATTTATCCGAGTGATCCACAAACGACGAAAATTTCTCTTTTGCCTGCCCCTATCTCGATGAGAGGAAACCAAAGCTCTCATTTTATGTTGAGTAATTGTTCGCGTAAGTCTTGAATGAGCCCCTCTAAAGGTTGATGCAAATACACGAATTTTTGTTCGACGTCTCCGAGCTGTATACCCTCGTTTAACTCTGGTCATTGAATCAAATTAAACTTTAATGAATAACTAATTGAATTCTCTTCTTTCAGTCATTATTTGTCCCCCCGGTCGGTTAATAACAAAACGGATTATTCCGATATATAAAATATAAATTCCAATGGCTTTTGCTACTATGACCTTCCCAACCACTATTTTTTAGTTTGATTCTTTCCAGGCCAGACATTTGGTTCACCTGGAACTAAGAAATTCTACCAAATACTATACAAAAAAATAGTGGGTTCCTTCGTTTCTATGGTTACTTCTTAAACGGTGAGGCCCTCTCTATGCGCCGGAGCCTCATCTCTCATTTAATCAAATGGTATTATTAACTTGTATAGTTAACATTCTTGGGCTCTACCCATTAATTATACAGTAATAAGCCTTTTTCACAGTAAGAGCTATCCATACAGTGACGGCATTTAATTATGAAAGTTGGCTAGGTAGCTGACCCTGTTAGTCCGTTCTTTCAAGAATATGGGCATAACCTTTTTGTTTTGCTTCTTATCCTTATAATACCATTTCCTCCGCTTAATGGATAACCATTTGCTACCAATGGAGAATTGCTTCTCATCTCAAATTGAGGTGGTTGGATTTGCACCAATGAAAACCATAAATTCCATACACAATATACAAGAAACAATAAGGGTATATAATATATCCCCATTTTAGATAGTAAATAGCGTTCTTTTACTCTATCTATTCATTGGTATTAATCATTGATACTGGAAAAATTGTCTCATTTGCTCGAGCTCATGATCTGAACGAGTCGCACATACACCCTAGTACATGTTCCTCGACGCTGAGGACATCCTCGAAGAGCGGGGGATTTCGTGACATTTTTTATTGGCTGTCTTGTGTTTCTAATAAGTTGTTTAATAGTTGGCATGTCGGATATATAAAATTATATTATAGAATGGGTTGGTTTAGATCGATCTTAACCTGATTTTTGATTGATGATTATTAATTATTTCGATTCAATATAAGATATCAAATCGTGTAAAATTCGAATTATGGTTGAAAATAAAACGGAATCATGGATTTATACGAAATCCGAAGTATTTTCATTTTCAACCGCTACAAGATCAACAATGCCATGGGCTTGGGCTTCTGTTGCCGACATAAAAACATCTCGTTCCATGTCTTCGGATATAACCCACAAAGGGTTGCCTGTTCTTTGTACATAAACTTTTGTGAGGTTTTCGCGAAGTTTCAGGAGTTCTTCCGCTTCCAGGATAAATTCTCCTGCCTGTGCCTCATAAAAAGAACTAGCAGGTTGGTGAATCATAACCCTGATGATATTGAGATAACATCATGAATGGTTCTTCTATCTCGCATGATGGGATTTAAATTAAAGGGATAAAAAAAGAAGAAAAAAATAGAATTGAACAACCGTACAGGCACCTTTTGTGCATTGCATACGGCTCTGCAATGGAATTTACTAACCCCCTCCTCCAGAGAAGAGGGAAAGAAATAGAATCTATCCGATCCAGCCGGATCGTTGAATAATCCATTTGCCATCCTTCTTTATCATAAGAGTAAAAAAATACTATGATGGTTCTGTTGCTTTATATTAGATATTTATATATTTATCTAGTTTGTGATTTGGCAATCCCAAAGTGTCTTTCTGATATGATCAAATAAGGAAAAAATGATTTGTGACGCTAAAATGTCCTCCCGACACATAAGATAAAATCGCAAATAAAGGTTATTTCATACTACTATCTCGATACAAAATCTCAGGTTATAAAAAACAATAATGGTTTGTTCATATCGAACTCAAAGTGCCATGCTATTATTACTTAATTTTTCCTAATTCGATTATTTATATTCGATATGGCGAAGGCATAGTCTTTTTTTTTTTAACTCATTGGCGCCAAGCGTGAGGGAATGCTAGACGTTTGGTAATTTCTCCTCCAACCAGAATGAAAGATCCCATTGAAGCAGCTAATCCCATGCATATTGTATGTACATCGGGTGGCACAAATAGCATAGTATCATAAATGGCTATTCCTGGTATTACCCATCCGCCGGGAGAGTTTATAAACAAATAAAAATCCCTAGTATTATCTTCTATACTGAGATATACCATGAGACCCACAAGTTGATTGGAGATCTCGCTATCAACTTCTTGGCCTAAAAAAAGTAATCTTTCTCGATGAAGTCGGTTGATTAGGACAAAATTGTATCCCTTAGGAACCATACGTGCACCTTTGGATGCATACGGTTCAAAAAATTGCGAAAAAAAAAAAAAATCAATCAATGTATCAATTCTAGTCTTCATTTATTTTTTATAACAGGTTTTTCTTTTTCTAAAGAAGGGCTTTTCTTCGATTTTTCAAAAACATGAGTTTTGGTTCCCTTTCTCTTCCTTATCAAAAAAAAATTATTGAACTTATTAAACTAACCTCTCATTGATGTATTATTTCATCGAAATTCAAATCACGATGGCATTTTCTTGTTCTTGAATAGACCCTTTCAATTCTTTTAGGTTCGTGTTCTACTCCGGGTAAAGATTTGTCCAAATTCTATTTGCACATATAGGGCAAATTATCTCAGTACCGCTTCTTTTTTTTTTTTTTTTATGTTTCATTTCATGCTTTCCCTCAAATTATTCCATGCTATTGAATGGCAATTTGAGATCACTCCTAATAATATATAGAAAGCATAAATTAAATATAAATAAAGAATGTTTATGATACAAATAGTAATCATATATATTACCAATTTTATATTTTCTGAACGGAGCCTGGATACTTTATTTTATCGTTACAAGTTAACCATAAATTCTTAATAATATTGATCCCCAATATAAATTGACCTAATTGCACTTCACGCTCCGAATAATTGATGGTTCAATCAATATTTCTTGGGCGAAACGGAGGATATCTCGATCGGTGGAGACAACGGGTAAACCCCATATGACCTAATATATCTGACAAGCCGCACTATACGTCAACCCAAACTGCGTCTTCCTCTCCAGGATTCCGAAAAGGTACTTTTGGAACACCAACGGGCATTAAATTAAAGAAAAAAGTTAAGTACTATACTTCACTTTAATATGGAAACGTACCAATGAATTTATTGTCTTCATTTTTTTATGTTTATTCTATTTTAAACATAAATTGGATACATGGATTGGGTGAATATTTCCGGAAGAAGACAGAATGAATAAATAATTTTCACGAGCGGGTCGATCATTTGAATGATAAACAAGTATCTACGCATTCATTCTACAAAAAAGGGGGGCCCAACCCCCATTGCGTATTGGTACTTATCGAGTATAGAATAGATCTGCTTCTCTTTGTTCTTACGAACAAAATTGTTCCGTTATTTTCAATGGAACGAAATAAATCTTAACCCTTTCTCATACAAAATCTACTGAAAAGGTTAGGTACATAACATAGTATAGTCTTTTCCAATGCGATAAAGTTACATAGTGTCCATTTTTCTTTGATATTTGATAAAAAAGGGGTATTTCCATGGGTTTACCTTGGTATCGTGTTCATACTGTCGTATTGAATGATCCCGGTCGGTTGCTTTCTGTCCATATAATGCATACAGCTCTAGTTTCTGGTTGGGCCGGCTCGATGGCTCTATACGAATTAGCAGTTTTTGATCCTTCTGACCCGGTTCTTGATCCAATGTGGAGACAGGGTATGTTCGTTATACCCTTTATGACTCGTTTAGGAATAACCAATTCATGGGGTGGGTGGAGTATTTCAGGAGGAACTATACCGAATCCGGGTATTTGGAGTTACGAAGGTGTGGCAGGGGCACATATTGTATTTTCTGGCTTGTGCTTCTTGGCAGCTATCTGGCATTGGGTGTATTGGGATCTAGAAATATTCTCTGATGAACGTACCGGAAAACCTTCTTTGGATTTGCCCAAGATCTTTGGAATTCATTTATTTCTCTCAGGGTTGGCTTGCTTTGGCTTTGGCGCATTTCATGTAACAGGCTTGTATGGTCCTGGAATATGGGTGTCCGATCCTTATGGGCTAACTGGAAAAGTACAATCTGTAAATCCAGCGTGGGGCGCAGAAGGTTTTGATCCTTTTGTTTCGGGAGGAATAGCCTCTCATCATATTGCAGCGGGTACATTGGGCATATTAGCGGGTTTATTTCATCTTAGTGTCCGTCCGCCTCAACGTCTATACAAAGGATTACGTATGGGCAATATTGAAACTGTACTTTCCAGCAGTATCGCTGCTGTTTTTTTCGCAGCTTTCGTTGTTGCTGGAACTATGTGGTATGGTTCAGCAACTACCCCAATCGAATTATTTGGCCCCACTCGTTATCAGTGGGATCAGGGATACTTCCAGCAAGAAATATATCGAAGAGTTGGCACAGGACTAGCTGAAAATCTGAGTTTTTCGGAAGCTTGGTCTAAAATCCCCGAAAAATTAGCTTTTTATGATTACATTGGTAATAATCCGGCAAAAGGGGGATTATTCAGAGCCGGCTCAATGGACAGCGGGGATGGAATAGCTGTTGGATGGTTAGGACACCCCATCTTTAGAGATAAAGAAGGCCGCGAGCTTTTTGTACGTCGTATGCCCACTTTTTTTGAAACATTCCCCGTAGTTTTGGTAGACGGAGACGGAATTGTGAGAGCCGATGTTCCTTTTAGAAGGGCCGAATCCAAGTATAGTGTCGAACAAGTGGGCGTAACTGTCGAGTTCTATGGTGGCGAACTCAATGGAGTCAGTTATAGTGATCCTGCTACTGTGAAAAAATATGCTAGACGCGCCCAATTAGGTGAAATTTTTGAATTAGACCGAGCTACTTTGAAATCCGATGGTGTTTTTCGGAGCAGTCCAAGGGGTTGGTTCACTTTTGGGCATGCCACATTTGCTTTGCTCTTCTTTTTCGGACACATTTGGCATGGCGCTAGAACCTTGTTCAGAGATGTTTTTGCTGGTATTGATCCAGATTTGGATTCTCAAGTAGAATTTGGAGCATTCCAAAAGCTTGGAGATCCAACTACAAGAAGACAAGTAGTCTGATAGAATATTACTCTGATATCTTTCGTCTCCACTTTTTTTATTTGATGACATTTTGATGACATAAGGTACCAGAAAAATCGTGACTTGATTGAATCGCCATCTTTAATTCTTTCCCTTTCTTTACTATAGTAAATGATTCAAAATGAATAGGTGTGGAAGCTATAATTGTAAACCACGATCAAATCTATGGAAGCATTGGTTTATACATTTCTCTTAGTCTCGACTTTAGGGATAATTTTTTTCGCTATCTTTTTTCGAGAACCACCTAAGGTTCCGACTAAAAAATAATTTTTGATCATCTTAATTTGAAGTAACGAGCCCACCATTGGTAGGCTCATTACTTCAATTAGTCCCCGTGTTCTTCGAATGGATCTCTTAATTGTTGAGAGGGTTGCCCAAAAGCGGTATATAAGGCGTACCCAGTAAAGCTTACAAGTAAACCAGATATGAAGATGGCGACTAGGGTTGCTGTTTCCATTTCTAGATAATTTAAGGATCACAATGGATCTACGATAAGATCGTTTATTTACAACTACAACCAAATGGTATACAAAGTCAACAGATCTTAACCAATCATTAAATAAGATTTATGGCTACACAAACCGTTGAGGATAGTTCTAAATCTAGGCCAAGACAAACTAATATAGGAAGTTTATTGAAACCATTGAATTCGGAATATGGTAAAGTAGCTCCGGGCTGGGGGACTACACCACTTATGGGGGTCGCAATGGCTCTGTTTGCGATATTTTTATCTATCATTTTGGAAATTTATAATTCATCCGTTTTATTGGATGGAATTTCAATGAATTAGGTTCCTAAGGACTATAAAGTCCTAGTTCTAGTTTTTCAATAAAAAAATAAAAACGCACTTAAAACTCAGATTTCTCATTTGGTAGTTCGACCGTGGAATTTTTTTGTTTCGGTATTTCCGGAATATGAGTGTGTGACTTGTTATAATTGATCCTATTGATAATACAGAGAATAGTCTGTCATCTCTATCAAGATGATTCTACCTCGTCGGATATTTATTCTAGTATCTGGAGCACGGAATATGAATATTGTAGAATAGATCAAGAAAAGAAATATTTGAACTATGATTCATACTTACTATTCAGTCAGACCTCGCGACCGGACTCAAAAAAAAAATGCAAATAGGTATTTTATAAATTAAACGCTTTTTCTTCCTTCAGACTGAATTTGGTCAACGGATACCCATTTCTTTATATTTTTTGAATTATTAATAACATCCATTCATTGAAATTGAAATTGGATAAGTGATGATCAAATGGTTCTTACTCACAGAACCTTTGCGTTTAGCGTGGGCTTTATTAAATCATCGTGGTTCTAGTATGAATCTGAGGTATCAATTGATTGACAGGGTCTCAACAAGGGAATTCCTATCAATAACTAGTAAAACAAGAGTCAATCTGTATTATTACACAAAAAAGAACAAATAAAAAATAATAGGAAAGAGAAGATTCAAGAGGCCTTTATTTTAACAATTAACATAAAGAATAAAGAGGAACGAGGGAGCCAACTTGAGATTTTTGGCATTATCATCACAAAAAAGAGATTCCGGATTTTTTTTATTTGGTATTTTTGGGGCAAATTGAATCAAGTGGCTAATTTGAATTTGAACTTTCTATTACATATCCGTTAAAATCCGTATTTGATTTGTGTTGTTTCTGCTTGAGCCGTACGAGGTTAAATTCTCATATACGGTTCTCAGGGGGGGTCTATTTTTTGGTTACCTATCCCAATAAAGTATATGATTGGTTCGAAGAACGTCTCGAGATTCAGGCGATTGCAGATGATATAACTAGTAAATATGTTCCTCCTCATGTCAACATATTTTATTGTCTAGGGGGGATCACACTTACTTGTTTTTTAGTACAAGTAGCCACAGGTTTTGCTATGACTTTTTACTATCGTCCAACCGTTACAGAGGCTTTTTCCTCTGTTCAATACATAATGACTGAGGCTAACTTTGGTTGGTTAATCCGATCAGTTCATCGATGGTCAGCAAGTATGATGGTTCTTATGATGATCTTGCACGTATTTCGTGTGTATCTCACAGGGGGATTTAAAAAACCTCGCGAATTAACTTGGGTTACAGGTGTTATTCTGGCCGTATTGACTGCGTCTTTTGGTGTAACTGGTTATTCTTTACCTCGGGACCAAATTGGTTATTGGGCAGTAAAAATTGTGACAGGCGTACCTGAAGCGATTCCCGTAATAGGATTACCTTTGGTAGAGCTATTACGCGGAAGTGCTAGTGTGGGCCAATCTACTTTGACCCGTTTTTATAGTTTACACACTTTTGTATTGCCTCTTCTTACTGCCGTATTTATGTTAATGCACTTCCCAATGATACGTAAGCAAGGTATTTCAGGTCCTTTATAGAGAAAATATATCATATATATTTGTAATTGATTATATATCATTTCGGAGAGGAAGAAAAAATAGTTTTGTATTTCATTGCTACAAATATGGATTATTGAAAAATAAGACATGTTATTTGGTTGGATACCTCTCTTCAACTCTGAAGTATTGTATTTCTTATTTGATACCAATAGTTGAAGTGGATTCTCTGAAGAGAAGATGGATTATGGGAGTGTGTGACTTGAACTATTGATTGGGCCATGCAGATATATGATTTGATCTGCCACGTTGGAATTGACAACCAAATAAAATGTGTCTCCGCATCCAACCACCACGTATGTCCCCCTACATAGCAGGGATATGCCGGTTCACTTGAGGAGAATTTTTTCTATGATCATACCCGAATCATGTCATGTATGAGTAGGCTCCGCAAGATCCCATAGAATAGAAGCATAGAATAAACAATGTGGCACGACCTAATGTTGTATCTATTCCACTTACTTAATTTTAATTTTATTTATAGTATATAAATGCATTCATTTCCTATGCATTGATCCAGATCTATGATACTATCGGAGTGAAATAAGGGATCTAAGGAAGAACAGAGGTTAGACTTTATTAGTAACAAGTAAATACTTTGTTTGTATATAATAAAATCAAAATGTTGCGGGGATAAATAACAATCAAAAGACATGAGACAATCCAAAAAGCACTTGATCATGATCAAATTTGTAAGCCTACTTGGATATTGAGCATTTATCTGTAAGAACTTAATTCTTTGCAATGAATAATTGCAACTTCGGAAAATTGAATCGGGCATTTCTTACATCGAGTTATTATATATTAATATATAGCACGGATATCTATGAAATATAGATTTGATACGGATCTATTTCCATTATTCCTTTGATTCTTGCTCGAGCCGGATGATTAAAAATTATCATGTCCGGTTCCTTCGGGGGATGGATCCATAAGAATTAAGAATTCACCTATCCCAATAACAAAAAAACCTGATTTGAATGATCCTGTATTAAGAGCTAAATTGGCTAAAGGGATGGGGCATAATTATTATGGAGAACCCGCATGGCCCAATGATCTTTTATATATTTTTCCGGTAGTAATTCTAGGTACTATTGCGTGTAACGTGGGCTTAGCGGTTCTAGAACCGTCAATGATTGGTGAGCCGGCGGATCCATTTGCGACTCCTTTGGAAATATTACCTGAATGGTACTTCTTTCCCGTATTTCAAATACTCCGTACAGTACCCAATAAGTTATTGGGTGTTCTTTTAATGGTTTCAGTACCAATAGGATTATTGACAGTACCCTTTTTGGAGAATGTTAATAAATTCCAAAATCCATTTCGTCGTCCAGTAGCTACAACAGTCTTTTTTATCGGTACCGCAGTAGCTCTTTGGTTAGGTATTGGAGCTACATTACCTATTGATAAATCCCTCACTTTAGGTCTTTTTCAAATTCAAATAAATTAAACTTTGAAATACCGTACATAAGTATTAAGTATCTAAGGAAGATTGACTTTGAAGCAAGACTTTAGATACATTAATTTGATTATATTCCATTTTGAGCTGAGTACGGATCGTGCTGAAGATTAAAAACTAAATCCATTCTATAATATATAAATGATATATATATATATTATAGAATGGATTTAAAATGAAAATTTTTTATTAGGTAAATCAATTGTGAAATGCTTCTGGTAGGGTGTCCAATATCTGTTTTACATCTTCTATGCGAAAATATTCAATTCTCATAAGGTCTTCTTGACTATTACTATTACTCAAAAGATCCAATAATGTATGTATATTGGATCTTTTGAGACAATTATAGGTCCTGGAAGGCAATTCTAACTGGTCAATAAAAATAAATTTCAATGGAACTATTATTTTGTTTTTCTTTAAATTAGTTAATCTATCTTGAAAGGTAAAAGGGGATAGAGTAAACTTGTTTTTATTTTCCGTGAAATTAATGCCCTCTTCTTCCGCATGTAGAAAAGGAATAAATAAATCAATCAAATTACGAGAAGCTTCATAAAGTGCTTCCTTAGGAGTTAAACTCCCGTTTGTCCATATTTCTAGAAAAAGTATCTCTTGTTTTTCATTTCCATCCCCATAAGAATGAATACTATGATTTGCATTTCGAATAGGCATGAATATGGCATCTATAGGGTAACTTCCATCTTGAGAGTTATTTGTGGGTTTCATACGATATCCGCGATCCCTATTGATTTGTAATTCAATACACAAATCAATTGGTTCCGTCAGGTTAGCTATATGCTGTGTCGTGTCCACTATTTCCACAGAAGGTGGTGAGATGATATCTTGAGCGGTTACGTGTCTAGGGCCTCTGACGCAAATAGATGCGTCTCTAACTCCATATAGAGTACTTCTCAATACAATTTCTTTCAAATTTATTAATATTTCGTGGACTGATTCTTTAATACCTACTATTGTAGAATATTCATGTGGTACCTTCTCAGATTTTGCGCGTGTGATACATGTTCCTTCTATTTCTCCAAGTAAAGCCCTTCGCATGGCAATACCTATGGTATCGGCTTGACCTTTCATAAGCGGGGACAGAATGAAACGACCATAATAAAGACGTTTACTATCTATTTTTGATTCAACACACTTCCACTGTAATGTTTGAGTGGACCCTCCTACTTCCTCTCGAACCATACTAAATATTGTTATTTAATCAGATCATTGAATCATTTATTTCTCTTGAAATCCATTTAATTCTTATTTTTACACACGTCTTTTTTTAGGGGGTCGACATCCATTATGTGGCATAGGTGTTACATCGCGCACGAAACTTAATAGTAGACCACTTCTACGGATGGCTCGTAATGCTGCATCTCTTCCGAGACCGGGGCCCTTTATCATAACTTCTGCTCGTTGCATGCCCTGATCAACCACCGTACGAATAGCATTTATAGCTGCCGCTTGAGCAGCATAGGGTGTCCCTCGTTTTGTGCCTTTGAATCCAGAAGTACCCGCGGAGGCCCAAGAAACTACTCGTCCTCGTACATCTGTAACAGTTACAATGGTATTGTTGAAACTTGCTTGAACATGAATAACACCTTTTGGTATTCTACGTCCATTCTTGCGTGAACCAATACGCCCATTCTTACGCGAACCAATTCTTGGTATAGGTTTTGTCATATTTTATCATCTCATAAATATGAGTCAGAAATATACGGAAAGATACGGAGATATCCATTTAATGTTAAAACAGATTCTTTTACACGGGTCCTTCTTTTTCTTTTAGAAGATTCTTTATTTAGTTTAGAAAGATTACCCTTGTCTCTGTTTATGTCTCGGATTGGAACAAATCACTATAATCCGTCCACGCCTACGGATAAGTCGACATTTTTCACAAATTTTACGAACAGAAGCCCTTATTTTCATATTTCTCATTCCTTACCTTAATTCTGAATCCACTCCTTGAAAAATAAGTTTCTTGATTTTTTTTAACTTCAAATTGTATCCCTATGAAAGGAATGTTTAAAAAATCATCTAATAGTTCGAATTTGTGAATTCTATAAATTCTACGTCCCCTGGTTGAATCATAACCACTTATTTCAATTTTGACTCTATTTCATGGTAGTATCTATAAAAAACTGTGCCGTATCCTTCCTGAAACATAACCTAGAATTTAGATCTTCATTATCTAAAAGGACCCGGAACATACTGTTGGGAAGCGATTCAGTAATTAAACATTCATGAATTAATTTTAGTCTTTTATTCGAGGTAAGCCTCTTGAAGTATTAACTAATGGAGAAAGGGTTATATAATTTATTTTTACTCTCTTTTTCCAAAAGGGAAGTTAGAGATAAAATTAAGATAACAGGAGGAAGGGGTGTAAGATCACCATATATAACACAAAATTTCTCCCCCGATTTTTTCTAGTCGAGCTTCTCGATCTGTCATTATACCTCGAGAAGTCGAAAGAATTACAATTCCCATTCCACCTAAAATCTTAGGAATTTGTTGATAGTTGGAATAGATTCGTAGACCGGGTCGGCTGATACGTTTTAAAATAGTTCTATATATTCCCTTTCGATTCCGTCTATGTCGTAGGGTTAAAACCAAGAAAAATTTGTTACTTTCCTGATGTTTACGAACGTTTTCGATAAAACCCTCTCGTAGAAGTATTTTGACAATGTTTTCGGTAATATTAGTAGATGCTATTCGAACCGTTCTTTTTTTATCCATGTCAGCATTTCTTATAGAAGTTATTATATCGGCAATAGTATCCTTACCCATGGTGAACTATAATTATTGGTACCCCCTAATTTTGATATAATCAACATGTTTATTTATTATTTTAATAAAAAATAATTAAATTTATTTATATTAATAAAATTAATTATAAAGTATATGCGTGATACACAATCTACTAATTGACTTGACCCATTCCAGATACCCCGCTATATCATATTATTATTTAATATACTACTAGTATTTATAATACCTCGGGAGCTAATGAAACTATTTTAGTAAAATTCAACTGTCTCAATTCCCGAGCGATCGCACCAAAAACTCGAGTTCCTTTTGGATTTCCTTCTTGATCAATAACAACTGCGGCATTGTCATCATATCGTATTATCATGCCGTTGTCACGTTTGAGTTCTTTACATGTACGCACAATTACAGCCCTAATAACTTCTGATCTTTCTAGAGGCATATTTGGTACTGCTTCTTTGATTACGGCAACAACAACGTCACCAATATGAGCATATCGTTGGTTACCAGCTCCTAGGACTCGAATACACATTAATTTTCGAGCTCCACTATTATCCGCTACATTCAAAAGGGTCTGAGGTTGAATCATATCATTTTTATTTTAATCTGTTATTTTGCTGCAAAGGATAAAAAAGAAATAAAAAGAAATATTTGTCTGTCTATAAAAAAATAAACTTCTATTTTTCATCATCACCTTATCTTTTAATTTCTGCATCCCTATCCCTCAATAACGAATTGAGTTTGTATAGGCATCTTGCGCGCAGCTATTTTAATAGCTGCTCTGGCTACAGTTTCTGATACTCCGCCCATTTCATAAAGTATTCGACCCGGTTTAACAACGGATACCCAATATTCGGGGGCCCCCTTCCCCGAACCCATACGTGTTTCTGCGGGTCTTACTGTAACAGGTTTGTCGGGAAATATACGTACCCATATTTTTCCGCCACGACGCGCATATCGTGTCATTGCTCTTCGTCCTGCTTCCATCTGTCTAGCCGTGATCCAAGCGGGTTCAAGTGCTTGAAGAGCGTATCCGCCGAAACAAATACGATTGCCTCGACAAGATATTCCTTTCATTCTTCCTCTATGTTGTTTACGAAATTTTGTTCTTTTGGGGTTATAGTTGATGGTTCTTTCTTAATTAAATTCCATCTCTACTGCAGAACCGGACATGAGAGTTTCTTTTCATCCGGCTCCTCGCGAATGAAATGATTCATTAATATTACTACGGAATACACATATATTTAATATTATTAAATGATACACATTACACTTAGTAATGTAATGGAATTTATTATGTCATTTTGTTATATTATTTGATTTTGTTATTCTAGGATAGTTTAGTATTGTTATGTTATATAGTTAAGAGTAAGCTTTATATACCAGATCAACATTATTTATTTTGTATCGAATCGCGCTAAAACAAAATGTAGATTGTATGTATAATTCAATAACTAAAAACTAAGGGTTTCGCGGGCGAATATTGACTCTTTCGTGCTACATTCGTAGGGTCAAGACCTTGTTACTTTTAGAATAAATCAATTTGTTCTTGGTTCGTTCCGCCATCCCACCCAATGAATCATTAGGATTTGTTTGTTTTCATGAAATCCTATGCAATCATGGGTTCTGTCGTTCCCATAGCCTCTTCGTTAATGGTTAGGCCCGAACTCCGCAATGGAACCCCAACAAAATTCGTTCCTGAGTTAATTTTCTTAGTTTATATTAACCCGAGGCTCGTTATCTTTAATTATTGATATTATATCAGTATTGATGCTTTATCACATTGCCTTTTGTGAGATAATTCATAAACCATACATATTGGAATCATATATCATTGATACTTTTGTTCTTTCTTTCTATCATCCTTCCATTAATCCACATCCCTTTATTTTTGTTTAGCAACCTAATAATAAGATTTAATTTTTTTTTTTATTTCAGTTGCTACAACTATATGATCGATCTAGTCATATAGTGACTGTTTCTTGGAATCTCGACAATACGAAACGAAGCTATAAGTTGGTTATTAGTTTATATAGTTAGTAAGCTCATAGTGAGGGTCGGTCAAATTTTTTGAATTCCAACTATCTATACTATAAACTAACAAAAAAACTAACGAGTCACACACTAAGCATAGCAATTCTCTTAAATGATCAATCTAATTTTTATTCAACCTTATAGAATTTTAATTGCTCAGTTTTGTTTGATTTAATGGAATAAAAAATAAAATTTGTCATTTTTTTTTTAGGTC